AGATGGCCAGTGGCCCAAAGAAACGAAAGAATCGGTTACATTTTTCATATGATCTCCTCTTATATAGACTAAAAAACCGAACAGAGTTTTTTTATTACCTCTTTTTCTTCTTTTATTCTATTTGTTTATGTTTATTTTATTTCCTATTTTCAAATCGAGTTAAAGAATATTCGAATTATAAACTACAAACTGCCCCTTTTGTTATGTTACAACATTTCACCAAAATTGTTTTCCTTGGACTACGGACGGGAAGGATGAAAGCGAGTTGGTATGCTAATTCCTCACCCGCAAATCAGCCCTTCCCGTAGATTATTTTCTCAACAAATACGTAATTGTAGGAGTTTCATTTGGATATAATTAGAAAAAGCAAACGAGAAGTCCAAACCAATAAAATATGAAAAAATCAAAATGTTTCCTCTTTCTAAGATCTAAGATTAAACAAAAGGATTCGCAAATAAAAGTGCTAATGCTACAACCAGCCCATAAATTGTTAAAGCTTCCATAAACGCTAGACTAAGCAATAGAGTGCCTCGTATTTTTCCCTCAGCTTCAGGCTGTCTCGCGATACCCTCTACAGCTTGACCCGCGGCAGTTCCTTGACCAACACCAGGTCCAATAGAAGCAAGCCCTACAGCCAATCCAGCAGCAATAACAGAAGCGGCAGAAATCAGTGGATTCATGATAAGTTCCTCGTACAAAAAAAAAGAAATGGTTAATGATACAATCAACCAATGAATTATGACTTAATTATTCCGTTTCGATTTATCGTTTTTAGTTTCTCTCCGCAGAGTCCTTGTGAACCCCTAAGACTTCTTCTCTTCCATTTCTTGGTTCCGAACTGTTATTTTCATTATTCCACCCCTTCTTGATTTCATCTGTTTATTAATTCAATTCACAGTCATAATGAAACAGAAGACTTTTTTTACTATTGAAATCCCTATCTCAAATTTCACAGTAATGGAGCAAATGAAATATATCTTTAGTTCCTATATAATATAACAAGTCAATATCTAATATCACATATACGTGTTTTTCTTTTATAACGTAAACAAACCAGCCATTCATATTAAATTGAATTGGATTCGTGAATTAAGTGTCGAAATAACTACAAAAGTTGACTTATAGCCATTCCATGTTATTACATATACCCCAACATTACATATACCTGGCTCTAAACTTACCTAACCCAAATTTTGATGAATCGTAAATCCCCCCCCCTTTCTTTATCATTATTTCCACGGATACAAGCGAAATGGAAAAATGGATTAAGCAAATGATTGCAGAGAAATCGAATTATTTGATTGATCTAAGTTCATGCAATTTTTTATTTATAAATAGTTGCTTTTGGTCAATTCTTGACCAAAAGCAACTAAAACCGGAATTTTTCGCCCTTTTTATTTAATCACACCACATATCATAAACATATACTACAAGTATTCTTATGCAAAATTCAAACTATTCCATTATTATTTGAATAATTTGATTTGATATAGGCTTACCAACATAAACCGAATACTCATTGAAAGGGTTAAATTAAACGGACGGAAGGGTTTATTAAAAAAATCTTTTAGATCTCTTTCTTTTATTTTTACAAGTCTCTATCTATATCTATTAATTTTTTCTATTACTCTAGATTGTATATAGCCTAATTGTATATTTCTGAAGTATCTTGGCCGGGTAAGCTAAAAACAAAAAAAAGACTATTTCAATGATGTCCCTCCATGGATTCACCTATATACGCCGCAGCTAAAGTTGCAAAAATAAGAGCTTGAATACCACTTGTAAATAATCCAAGGAACATAACAGGTATAGGAACCACTGAAGGTACTAAAGAAACAAGAACAACAACAACTAATTCATCAGCTAAGATATTCCCAAAAAGTCGAAAACTGAGTGATAAGGGCTTTGTGAAATCTTCTAAGATGTTGATTGGTAAAAGGATTGGAGTTGGCTGAATATATTTCCCGAAATAACTTAATCCCTTTTGACTAAGACCCGCATAGAAATATGCCACTGACGTAAGTAAAGCCAAAGCGACGGTAGTATTTATATCATTCGTGGGTGCGGCTAACTCTCCATGAGGTAATTGTATTAGTTTCCAAGGTAAAAGAGCTCCTGACCAATTAGAAACAAAAATAAATAGAAACATAGTTCCAATAAAAGGAACCCAAGGGCCGTACTCTTCGCCAATTTGAGTTTTACTTACATCTCGAATGAATTCAAGAACATATTCGAAGAAATTCTGCCCGCCGGTCGGAATAGTTTGTGGGTTACGAACAGCTATAGCGGCCGAACCTAATAAGATAGCAATTACAACCCAAGAAGTAATAAGTACTTGACCGTGAACCTGGAAACCCCCTATTTGCCAATAGAAATGTTGACCTACTTCCACACCGGATATATCGTATAACCCCTTTAGTGTGTTGATGGAACATGATAGAACGTTCATATTGCCCTCTAAAAAAAATCTAACTTTAAACAAAATTATTTTAATTAAACCACCTCTTTGCCTACTTGAATCGGATATTTCGAATACTAACTAATTACATAATATCCCCGTTTTTCTTTCTTTTTTGAAATTAAGAAAAAGGTAAGCTATTCCAGAAATCTATGTGACTTACAAAGTAAGTCATTTATCTTATTATTAATCAAGGATTTCTTATATAGCTAGAACGCCCTTCACAAATTGCGAATACTAATTTGTTAAGAATTAAGCGGATTGAAGATATAGCGTCATCATTTGCTGGAATCGAAATATCGGCGAGATCGGGGTCACAATTTGTATCGATTAAACAAATTGTTGGAATTCCCAAAGTGATACACTCTCGCAGGGCTGTATATTCTTCGTGCTGATCGACGATGATTACAATATCGGGTAACCCCGTCATATATTTAATTCCGCCCAGATATGTTTGCAAGCGAGATAATTGTCTTTTCAACATAGCTTCATCTCTTTTCGGAAGACGGTTGAATTTCCCTGTTTTTTGTTCAATTCTTAAGTCCCGGAACTTATAAAGCCTGGTTTCTGTAGTGGACCAATTCGTTAACATACCACCAAGCCATTTTTTATTAACATAATGACACCGGGCCCTTATTGCAGCCCACGCTACTGAATCAGCTGCTTTATTTTTGGTACCAACAATTAAGAATTGTTTTCCCCTACTTGCCGCATCAAAAATCAAATCACAAGCTTCTGATAAAAAACGAGCAGTTTTAGTAAGATTTATAATATGAATACCCTTACGCTTTGCAGAAATATAAGGTGCCATTTTTGGATTCCATTTCCTAGTACCATGGCCAAAATGAACTCCTGCCTCCATCATCTCTTCCAAACAGATGTTCCAATATCTTCTTGTCATTTCTCCCCACACCCCCTTTTGGAAAAAAAGAGGGAACCCCGAACTGAAATAAATAATTGTTCCGACGGAACCTTCTCTTCTACCGTAGATTGGCCGTAGATAGACAACCCCAACCATTATTTTTTTTTATTCATTATTATCTTTTCATTATTTCTTTGATTACCAAATCAAATGACCCCACCAAAGACAGATAAGAATCCGTTCTTAGGAGTCATTAAATCCTATAAATAATTGTTCTAGTGTATCATGGAAATTCTTTGATAAGGGACGAATCCAATAATTTTCTGTGATGGAACAAAATATCTCGCATCTCCCCCCCGAATAGATTCTTTTTTTTTTTTTTCAAAGGAATGTTGTTATGGTGTTTTGAAGTTGAAGGGTATACTAATCCTTTGAATCCGGTACCAACAGGTATCATCCCCCCCAAAACAACGTTCTCTTTCAGACCCTTCAACCAATCAATACGGCCCCGGAGAGCCGCCTTTGCTAAAACCCGAGCAGTTTCTTGAAAACTCGCCTCAGATATGAAACTTTGAGTATTGAGCGATGCTCTTGTTATTCCCAATAAGACGGCTCGGTAACAGATCGCTTCTTCTAAAGCGCGCCCCATTCGTTCCGCCCGTAACAATCCAATTAGTTCTCCGGGTGAAAAAACATTAGACATTCCATCTTCTGAAACCAAAACCTTTGATGTTATTTGACGTACAATAATTTCGATATGCCTATTGTGAATCTGCACCCCCTGAGATCGATAAACTTTTTGTATCTTATTAACCAAAGAAATACGGCTTTGCACTATAGTTAGTTCAGCACCAATCAAAAATCCCCAGGGAATTCCAAGAATTCTTGTTATACATTCGTTCCAAACCTCAATCCTTTTTTCTAGATTCATCGATATTGAATCGATCGAACGCACTTCTAATACCTGTTCCACTTTTGGAAGACCCTGCGTTATATCACCAGATCTCGATTTTTCATAAAAAAATGTAGCTAATGTTTCTCCTTCGTAAAGGATTTCACCATAATGGCCATGAACAGTTGCTCCGGGGGTGGCCAAAAAGGGCTTAGCGGATCGTATTACTATAGAGTCAACTTGAACAAGTATAACTTGACCCGATTTTAGGCGGGGTCTTTTTTTTGCTATACATACATTTTCACAAATCAACTGCCCCAGACTCATTATTGTAGATGTCGTTTCACAATAATTATGATCGATAAAATACCAATTCAAATAGAATGGATTCAAAAAAATATTACTGGAGAGGTCGGGATTATAAATTTTCCCATTTTCATCCATTAAATAATATTTAATTACTTGAACCGTTTGTTTTAAATTGTCAAGTTGCAAATAGTTAGTTATCAATATCTGATTATGAGTTAATAAATGATAAAATGAATAAAAATTCGCAATAGAAAAGGCTGTTCCTAAAGGGCCCAACAAATTCCTAATTGGAATTGGAAGATTTTTTTGAATTGATTCTTTTACCACACTGTGATTTTTTACCGGAACCATTTGAAAACAATTGGATGATGATAAAATTATCAACGATTGGCATTCCTTATTTCTATTCAACAACGTATGAATAGTTCCTTGATTTTGTTGTTGAATTCTTGCTTTGGAATAGGAATAGGTGGAAGAAA